CTCGTCTAGCAGAAACTAATCGAGCTCCGTTTGATCTCCCAGAAGCGGAAGCTGAATCAGTTGCAGGCTATAATGTAGAATATGCGCGGGATGCGATCCTTAATAGTTCACTGTTGGCGGAAGCCAATGTCCCGGGGTCCCGGGGACTCATTCTGACTGAAACAAGGGGCGGGTCTTTACCAACTTCAAAATCTTCGATTTGAGGGAAGCCAAAAAACGTGAGCGCCTAGCGCGAGCCTTATTGAAAAGGCCCTTCATTATTATTAGTAAGATAGGTTGCTTGAGCGAATTTTGCTCATATCGATCAAGGCTAAACTTTACTTTGATTGCAGGGGCAAGAAGCACTTGATTGATAATTGAGCTGCGCGCCAGAACTTGATTGATAAGGGGCGCGTTAGCGGTTTTCTTGCTCGTTAGCGCTTGACTAATATAAAGCAAAGGGCCTTTCTTGCTTGTTTAGTAAAGTCTCGCTTTTTGATAGGAGTAGGTGCGGCAGGGCACTCTTCATTCGAAACTAATGACTGTCGGGTCGGGGGTTTCTGCCTTGTTATCAAAAAGGGAGTTGGGTAAAGCAAACTCCCTCCTTGGACGAGCACGGGCTTAGTCAAGTAGAACCGGGTTGCGCTGCTTGATGCTCCGATCGAAAACAAATCCGTGGGGCCATGCCGGTACGACTGAATATGCGTTAGAAAGGTAAATCCCTCCCCTACGACACCAAAAAAACCGGGCCGAACTTCTAACAGCCCGCCCGCTTCCATAGAACAATATCGTGGCAACGTAGACCTAAGTGGTCATATTGGATCCTTGGGAACCATCACAAGTACGGCCGGCCTATATTTGAACGAGAATGCCGTGTCGTCCAGCGGAGCCTAGAAGAAGGTGACTCGCGCAGACAGCTGACTCCTTTTCCATAGAAAATCTTAGTCAAACCAACCCAGCTGGCTGGTCAATCTCAGAAAGATTATCGGCCGGCAAACCGGAGACGGACGACCACGGTCCCGACTTTACCAGCACCGGAGGTGTACTAATCAATGAACCCCCGAAACCTACTTTCTTTTCTTAAAAAAGAAAGCAAGCCTAACCGGTCACGACATGTTGTTGATATTGATTGAGTTGGAGGGACTTTCGCTGACTGAATCCATCCATAAACCTAGACCCCGGTAACCTTCGTAACCAAAGCGTCACGACAACATCCAAAGGTAACCTTTGGATTGGGGGCAAGGAGGAGCACGTAGGAATGCCGACCACTACATAAGCCACTAGTGGCTGAGAGAAAGCGAGCAGCACCTTGTATAGGTTGGGCGGAGCTTGAAGAAGCGAGCCCCTCTCAGAGAATGCCATTGCGCGCTAGCCTAGCTAGCTAACGTTTTTCAGCTGGCTGTTATGTTAGTTGTAGCGCGCCTTCCCTCCTTCTCTAACTTCGGAAAGATTTAGCAGTCTTTTCTTATGATGACCTGGTCGAGAGAGTACGATACATCGGTGTAAAAGATTGAGTTGGATCTGTGAGGTTGGTTATAGTAAGGCCTGGCCGGAAAGTGTTCTTGCCTCTATCATTAGCTCGGGTAGTCGCCGTTTCTGGTGTTTTAGTCACCTTTCAATGGCTCCCTTAATTATGTGCGAGGAATTGCCCTATTGAGTAATGGGAAGCGGGCTACTCCCCGAAAATGCCCCGCCCGTAGGTTCGTTTGTCGTTGGGGTTATTTTTTTCGATGCCCTTCACTTGTTGTAGCCGATGCCTCAAGAGAAGCCTGAAGAGAAGTTAAGCCGTCCTGAGGGATATGAGACATGAAGGGATTTAAGTCCAAATGCCACTCCTAGCTGCTACTGATCCTTCCTCTCTCTCCCTCTCCCCATAAGGATTGGCAGATACCTCCCGGCTTATGATTCCATTATCTGCCCGTGAAGGAATAGTCTAGTCGAAGAGAGAGGTCCCCTTTTTTAGGAGGGGTAGGAGAGAAGATAAAAGTGTATCATTCCCTACCAGTCCTGCCTGATCAGCCCGACCGAAGTCAATTAAAGACCTTTCTTTTTGAACCTCATACTAGACTCCAGTTTTATATCAAGCTCTCCCACACCCCCAACTCCTATGTTCCATCCTCCACAGGCAGGTATTAGCTACTGCTCGAGCTTCCCCCCCTAAAATAATTCTATCCTACACTCCCAACATCAGATGTAGTTGCTAGCCCCGGTTCTCAGAAGAGGCCAAACCAACCCGAATCATCAACCAACTATGTGAGGGAAGTTTCATTCCATCCCAAGTTTGAGAGGGGCAGGAATAGTTAGAAAAGAAGATGATCTTCCGGTGGAGGAAAACCACTCCTGGCTGCGGGTTGGGGAAAACAACTTACTCAGGGCAGAAGGAAATCTGTGCTTATGCCGCCGTCCACCCGATTAGGGGCAGTCAGTCATTCTCTCTAATCGCGGTTGAGTCGGCCCGGTCGGTAACGGCGTCGGTTGGGGGGAGAAGAGATGACATCGAGCAAGCAGTGGCTGTATAGTCCACCTAATCATCCTTTGCCACGGATATTCCGCCCACCCAATGAAGCGAGGAAACCTCTAAGGGTTAAGTAGCCCTTCCCACTCATACACAGATATGAGGCAGGGGAAGCATCGAGCGGAGGCGAGAACCAGCCAGAGAGGAGAGGCTCTTCAAGACCTCCCACCCCCTGATCACAATCTCATTTAAAACTCTTATACGATCAAGCCTTCCTTTCCTACCGAGCAATCCTCCCCGTAGCGCTGATGCCCTTCCATTGGGGGTCACCGAAGAACGGCTTCCCTCCGGCCGCGAGTGAGGGGTGCGTGGGATAAGCGATCATGTATAGCTTTTCCCGAAGAGCCATACATCCCAAACTCTCTCTTCCTCCACTAAATCACATACTCGGACTTCAATTACGCCTAAGAGAACCAAAGGGTTCCGGATCACTACTTGGCCGAAGCTCGAAGCCAGAAACGTGCCGAGCGGCTTTCGAGGAACAAGCGTTAGTCAAAATAGTTTGGGGGGGTCGAATGATGAAACGTCGAATCCGTAAAAAACGTATTCTTATACAATGAAAACCAGGTTCTTCTATTCCACTACTTCTACAGCCATCCAATTTGAAATTCTTATTCCAATACAAATTAGAACATGACCACTCGGTTGTACAGAACTTTGACTCCAGATACACGTGAGAGATCTATCTCAGGTTTCAATGGAGAAGTTCAGTCTCATCCACAGAAGAAATTGAACTCTGAACAGCATCGTTGTGGGGAAGGTCGTAATAACGGAGGAATTCTTACGATAAGACATAGAGGAGGAGGTCACAAACGTATCGTCAAATCGATTTTCGGCGGAATAGACAAGATATATTGGTCAGGAGAAGTTGTAACAATAGAATATGATCCGGATGGGAGTGCAGACATTTGTCTTTTGCACTGCAGGGATGGTGAAAAGACATATACTTTGCATCCGAGAGGAGATTTTAGAGACTCTTTTTTCTGTCCCAGGAGCTCCTACCTACATTAATTAATGGGAAATGAAATGCCCGTACGGTTTTAATAATGAATTGACGTAATCGGAAGGCGGGGAAGACTCTTATACGTCAATTACTGCGACTTTACGTCTATTTCGGGTCATGTATAAAGGGTTTACAGCAAAACCTAAGAATCGATCACTGATCCAACTAGGAGACTTTCATGTATGGGATGAATTCGAAGGGGGAACTGGGGATAACAGCGATTAAGTTGAGTAGTTCCAATCATATGCAATCATTGGCTCCAAAGAGATTCTAAGTGGACTTCAATTCAATGGAATGCTTTCTTGGTTCAGCTCAAGGGGTCCGGTAACCCCGGAAGTCGAAGGAAGCTTTGATCGATCCTAGCCCGCCAGTTCCCAAGCCTTCAAGCCAACCCCAGGCAAGAAGAAGGAGGGGATCCCTTAACAAAACAAGTGCTCCTATCTCGCTAAGTGAGTTTGCTTTCCCGCATGAATATCAAGCCTCCCCTCCGCTAGTAGCTGGTTATAGAGCTTCCGCTGGGTGACGGAGTGAGGGCATCGATCGAAAGAATAAGGGGGCTCTCAAGTCTTGAAGGGCCTTCTCCCGAGCTTGCTTATAAGAGCTTTGTTTTTGTTTAAAAGCGTGCTTCCGGTCTTGCATCTCAATACGGTATGGTGCTTTGGCGGTATTTATCATGCCTCGCCCATTTACTAATTAAGAGAAGGAAAGCTAGTATTGCACTAAAGAGAAAACTGTGAAGTTGATAGAAGCTCGCGTCAGCTGCGTCTGAACTGCTGATAGCTGGATAAAGAAAGAGAGAAAAGACCCTGTTTACAAGCTAGAATAGGGAAGAGATGATGCGGCTACTAGGAGAAGCGCGGGCCGACCTTAGAACAGGACTGCCTCTCGTCTTCAATCGAGGGGTTAAGAATTCCTTCTAGAACTAGAAGCAGACTGAAGGTATGCCCCTTATTGACTGGAACAAATGAAATCCCGTGGGGAAGAATCTCTTGGTCCAACCCGAAAGGAACGGGAGAGTACACGGCACGTGGAATTTTGAATATAATAGTCATCAAGAATCGTCTGATTACTCTACGATCCCCTAGAAGAGGCCTAACTAGAGTGAGGCCTGGCCGAAGGTTTACCCACAAGGCAAGGTTCTCTCGTGTTTTAGACAGGAATCAGGGGCGGAAGAGCGATTTAAGCAATCACAAACTAGTTGCTATGAGTCCTTTTAATATAAAGAGAAACCAAAATGAATATAAAGGAAATAGAGATCCAGAGTCTCAAAAAGGAATTGAGCAATTCTTCCTTTCGCTTTTCCGGTTTGATAAAGAGTGGGGCTTTGATTCCCAAGCGGAACAAACCGGGGAAACTCAGACCAATCACCATACCTCATCAAAAAGATATCATTGTCATAGATGCTATCTCAATGGTATTGGGTGAAATCTTTGAAGAAATCTTCCTCAATTGCTCTCACGGCTTTAGGGTTAAAAGAGAAAGAAAAATCTTCTTTGCTTCCGTACAGAGCTGGGGGAGAGGTTGATCACGTAATTCAACTTAATCTCTTTTTAGGTTGCTAAGATAACATCAACCATCAGGGACTGAATCAAGCCTTGAATCAATACATTGATGATCAAAAATTTAGCGATCTAATTCATGCAGAGATAAAGAAGAAAAAAAAAGCTACCTTGAATAGATAAGATAGGGGCATAAATCAAAGAATTCCTCAAGGAAGCTCTCTATCACCCGTACTCATGAATGTCTTCTTACACCAGTTCGATCTGAAAATGTTGAGTGACTTGAGTAAGAACATCTGCTACGCTCGATATGCAGACGATTGACTCTTTGCTATCAAACCAGGCTTTCAAGAAGCAGGGGCAGTGCAATCCACAATCCAAGAAGTCATGGCTCAATTACAACTTGATATCACAATGACAATATTCCCTAGAAGAACCACAGGTGTGACCAACCCCTGTGTCACATTGGGCGTTCTGGTAGCTTCGATCAAAGATTCCAAAAGCATAAAGAATTAGAAAGCAACTAGATATGATAAAAAAATCACTAGGCTAAAGGCGGAAAGAAAAGAGATTAATACAAGACAACAAGGGCTGGAGATATTCGTAATACTGAAATCGAGAAAGTGATGCCTATCGACAACCTACTATCGACTGGGAGAGTTTCCGGAAGAAGGATTCCAGAAAAGCAGAAGAGCAACTGCTAGCGGAAGAGCTACTACAGTTGGTGGCGAACTTGCAAGCAAAAGAGAGACTGAAAGCGATTCGCCGATAAAGAAGGAGCCCTAAAGAGGAAGGGGGCAGGGCATGGGATATTGAATGAAAATAAAAGTCATTCGTTACAAGGGATGAGCTAACTAGCACAGGATAAAGGACGGACAGACCACAGAGATGAGCTCGAAGGGCAGATCAGCTTGCAGTCGAGTTGCAGCCGATAACCGAGCAGGAGACTTTCCCGGGGAAGATCCTTCTAAAGGACTAAGCCCCCACCCATAGGGCCCATACATCCCCTTATCTTGCTTACCAGAAGAAGAAGCAACTAATGCCCGTAGGAAGGCATGGAATGAAGCAACTGACTGCTCAACAAAGCCCGAAGAAGAGGTTGGAAATACGAGCTGCAGCAAGAATCCCCTTTCTGCTTATATAGTAGATCAATAGCTTGTGAAGACTAGTAGCCCTTCCAGAGGACGAGCCAATATGCCAATATAGAGCAGACTACAATAGAAGAGCAATTGCAGGAGTTGGCCTGGTCAATAAGCAGGTCTTAAGGGCAAATTAAAGCATCTTTACTGGAGCCTATTGTCCTCGTTGCTTGCAGAAGACTCACTCGAACAGGCCTCTTCTTACTAAGCTAAGATTGACATATAAGCAACTCCTAACAGAAAAAGGGAGCTATAGCAACTGTGCTTTAAGTGTTGAGCTAGTACTATGAATGAACTAACTAAGCCCGGGGAATTTACTCAATACCTCAATACAGTACAGATAGGATTGTGAAAAGCCAGGGGATTTTCTCAATACAGATAGGATTTTTTTGGAGAAGGAGGAGATGGGATTACAACTACAACTTTTATGAAAATGACACTACAGCCGCTAAAAGCACAGAAGCTGCTGCTAAAGGGAAAGAAGCACATCCTGCACCTGCTGATATGATTCATTTAAGTAGCTTTGAAGTCCTGATTCTTCCACTTGGAATGGAACAGAAGATGCTCTTTGTGATAGGCGGAAAGAGGAAGGAGGCAACCTAGCTCACGAAAGCCTTGCAACAACTATGCGGCTATAAGGGCACACATCAGCTTTCTCACCTCTGTGTGTGAATTGGGAATGGTACCTGTATCAAGCTACTGCTGCTACCGGGGAGGAAGATAGACTTTTGTTTTAAAGGGAGGAAATCGCTATGTACTAAATTATTCTTGCCGAATGACTTGTAGTAGTAATAGGAAACCACTGCTATCTTATGTAGTACTTCCTGCCGAAAGGACGGAATCACCTATTGTAACTGCTGATTTACGAATTGACGAATGTCTTAAAACCGAAAAATGACCCACTCTGTTTGGGATAGCTCTTAATGGCTTATATACTCCGGACTAATGAGGCGAGTTAGTTTATAGCCTAGTGGGAAAGGCTAAACTAAGGAGCATTCGTAAGTTATACAAAGAATGAGTTCCCCTCCCAAGTCCTACTGCCTCCATTGATCGTACTCTTGTGATTCTACCTGCCGACACTCTGCCAGCCTATATGGGTTGGCCTTTACACGTCCCCGCATCTTCTACCATAATAGACCGAAAGAAGCTGCTAAAAGCACAGAAGATGACGTGAAAGAATCCAATTTCCCGATAGTGAGAGCAGGAATGAATGCAATAAAGAATCAACTCTTCAGATATTGAGAAAATTTCCCGAACAAATCATATAGTAGTAGATGTTCGGCCAATCCTCTTCTTGAGTTCTTTCATTCCTCTTCCTTCCTGTAACTCATACTCGGATGTAACTGATTTAGGGCTATAATCTCCTAGTCTTTTAGCCATTATTTCAGTATTGATTCGAGTTGTTGGAATGGATAGGAATAGGTAACTACATCTTCCTTAAGTTATTGATTTCACGAGTCTCTTCTTTTTTGATTCCTCATCCCACCCTTTTAGTTCTCCCTGCCACGAGCTACGTTTTACTGTTCAAAATCTCCTTCCGTTGCTTATCTCTCGCAAGGCTTTCATCGCTTTCAATCATTGGCATTGGCGCAAGGGTCTAAGCATTGGCAATTCAAAATAGATCTTCTCGCTTAGTTGTACTGGAAACTCTCTCAATAGGTCATCTGTAAACTGGAATCTCGGTATCAACTGGCGCAAGCAATGTATGTCCAATGAATCTCGTAGGCCTATTTGATTTAAGAATCAGGCATTCCAAGCTAGCGAATATAGGGAGGTGCGGCTGTCGCCAATCTGTCTGATGGGAGATCTCGTTTTAGAGCCCATGTTTTCTTAACCGGGGTAAGGAAAACAAGAAGTACGAGTGTCAGCCTTCCCTTACCGGTGCCCTTGCTTGGTTCTTTTAGAGGAATTCCTTTTTTTCATAGGAGTGACGACTGGAATGATACACAATTTATAGAGAAGAGAGGAATGCCCTAGGTTTGATAAAGAAAAAGGGTCATATTGGAGTGAAGTCAAAATGGCACTGGATCAAGCTTCGTCTCAAAGGGAATATAATCAAGTAATCTCATTCGAGAATCGGGATCTCCAGATCCGGGAGCTGAAACATTCATGTTATTCCCTTTTTCAAGGAGTGCTTTCTGAGCATCCGGTCTTAGCCCCGCACCCAATCCATCTGCACGACAGCGCTCATCTACCGCTGTCAGTCTTTACCTATAGGTACGAGAGTCAAGCTCCCAAGCAGGAAGTTATCCAACGCAATAAATAAGATGGAAAACTCGCCTAGGGGTCCAAACCTTGACGCCTTACATTTAATGGAAATTTGAGAAGTCCGAATGGCCACTCACTCAAGAGTCAGTCTTTACTAAGCTCATGGAGACTCTCACCCGTCTCCAAGCAGGCCCATAGACCTATGGCTCGGCAACCCGAGGCCTCACCCACCTACACCCCTGCCTTTAGATAGTAGGGAAAAAAATTAAGAAAAGGCGAAACTTTCTGCTACCCGTGCCAAAAGACCTCCCAAAGAATAGGGCTCATGCTTTTCATGAGATCACTAGTTAAGTGAAGAAGGCGATCTCACCGGCTTCTGCCGAAAAAGCAATCTAGCAGAGTCCCTTGTCTCCTTTTTGGAAACTTAAGGAAAGCACTCTTTCTCTGAAACGACCTAGAAGCGCAGTTGGGACGACTTTGATTTTGGTTCATTTTTTACAGTTGCACCGTTGGAGCTCATGAGCAAACCAATCGTGACTTCTCATGAGACATTGAACAAGAGCACACAGATAGAAACCCTATTACGGAAAGACCCCATCTGTAGCAGTTTAAGAACAGAGTCTGATGGTTCCAACACAATCTCGATTTCAAAAGAACTACAAAGACACGCAACGAACGTAGAAAGAACCCAACCCCACAACAAAGAGTGAAATGTCAACACTTAAGGGAAAAACCTACACTGAATAAACACTTAATAACACTTTACCGATCACAAAAAAGACTCGACATTCGGAGAGATCCACCCTATTCCTAAGGGATGCATACCTTTTCCACCTTTTCACATCTACAAGCTCGATCCGGTCAAGCAAAACACTACCTGAAGAGGAAGGAATCCGACCTTTGCTTGTAGGCCTGTCAAGTAAATTAGGCTCCACTTTATTGACAGGATGGAACTAACTAAGGATAATTCATAGTCGCTAGTCCGACTCCATTCATGGATTCTCAGAATGTGTTTTGGCACGTCGAAAAGAGGAGCAGTCGGGGAGTCGAAGCCCTTACCTGGAGGGGTAGCGAGGAGAGGTGAGACTATTGATTCCAGAGGCGGGTCGCACCTTCTATATGAAAGGCTTCTCCAAGATCGATCAGGTGGTGGTACCCGGGTGATCCGTCATTTGGGGTGGGGCAGACAGATGAACATACTTCTCTTCCCTGCTGTCCCGTGCGGGGGATTATAAAACATCCCTGGTTAGGCCCACTAGGAAAAAGTTGGCGAGGAATTGCCCTATTGAGTAATGGGAAGTGAAAGGATTGGTAAGCAGCCAAGCGAACATTCCTGACTTAGGGGGCAAAGTAGAGAACCAGAACAGGTCAAACCGCATGGCGTGATAAGTGAAAAAAAAATCTACCTATGTTGATAGTCCTCTTTCGAAGTCTTTGATTCGATAGTAGTCACCGGGAAAGCTTTTAACAAAACATCTCTTCAAATCTAAGAGGATTCGCCCGTGAAGGTAGAAAGATTTTCTTGCTTCTCTAAAGCTGCTATGTTGCCGGGCTAGTCCTTCCCTTTTAGGAAGAGTCTTGTCTTCCCATAGCATAGTCTTGAAACGAAGCCCTTCGAACCTTTTTGCCCTTTCAAATAAAAAAAGCTTTTCGGTGGCTGACTTCTTTGCTTTTTTCTTCGATCTGAGCTGAGCCCTCTGAATTGCGGGGAACCCTCTTCTGACTATGAAGATGCCTCGGTTTAGTCTTTCCTGCGCCCTTTTCTTGTCTTTTTGCTATTGGTTGAAGAAGGTCGTTCTGCCCGGGCAATGGAATCAGGTTTGTAACCCAAAGTCAGTCAAGTAGTCAATTCTTCGGACATGAAAGAAGAGAGAGCAGACTTCCTTCCTTTCTGATTGAAGTCCAAGAACAGCTTTGACGGACAGCTTTCTAAGCGCAGAAAAGAAAGCTTTGAGTGTGGTTCTTCTCTCAACGGAAAAAGGGCTTGGCTTGGAAGAAGAATATCCCTCATATCGAGTGTCTATCGCTCCCGTGGCACTGGCCGTAACATCAAGATCGGAAAATGGCGTCATAAAAGATAGTTATACCTGACCCCATGACCTGAAAGAAGGTCGGGACCCTTTCTTGCTTGCATTGAATGAGACCAATCCCTTGGTGCTGGGAGTGTCTGTCGCCCCGGCGGGCTTTCTCCTGGAGTGGAGCTCGGGTCAATAGCTCTTTCCTTTATAGCTCGTCACTCTTTTGTTTCTGTTGTTAAAAAGAATGGCATAACTAATCTAATGAGTGTCCCCGCGCCTTAAACTTTCGGTCAATCGGCGTTAAACGCTCCTATCCCTTCTTCCTATGGTTTCACTATCGAGGGACGGCGTCCGACTTGGCTGGCTTTTCTGGGAATCTGTCTGAAGGCTCATCTGTTTACCCGAGCTTGCTTACCTTCCTTTGGTTGTTTGATGGAAACCTGCCTGAAAAGAAAGGCTAGCTTAGTTACCTCCCGGCCCTACCTGATAGTTACCTTGGCGGAGGATTGGCGTAAGGAGCAGGGATTCAAACTGCTTATTCATTCACCCTGGAAGGAGCAGATTCTCGAGTGGACGCCCTAAAGCGCTCATGCTATCATATCATACAGATGCCAAATTTCTTACTGATCCCTTTTCGCCGACTTCGATGACTTCGCTTCAACCGGGCTAGGAGCTTCTCTTACTTCACCGGCTCGCTTTCTTGTGGAAAGATTCGCTCTTTCGCAGTTGTCCGGTCTTGCTTGATTGAAGATTCGACTATTTAAGAGCTCGGCCTTGAGCCCTACCTAAATAAATTCCCTTGCTTGAATCGAGCCGCCTCTAGACTAGCAATTCCTTTCCCCGACTCGGACATTCAGCATCTTCTTAACCGGCAATCTCCTTTGGTGGTCTACCTTTCCTTTTTGCAAGCGCAGGGTTAGCCTCATAATCATAAGGAGTAGGAAAACCTCTTTAGATAGAGTAGCGGGTACAGCTTTCCCGATCTCAGAAGACTCTTTCCCAGCCTTTGACCATTCGGTTTGAGCAGCAGCTCGTTTAAAGCTGAAAGCAATCCTCATCAAGACAGCTGACCGAGTCGAAACCTACTGCTCAAGTCTGACGAATGCCGTTCATGTTCCTGGTGAAAAAGAAAAGAGTAGCTTTCCTTCCAGGACCGGATAAGGTCAAACTCTGGGCGGGCTGCCAGGTTTCGCCTACGCTACGGTTTCACAAAATCTTTCTTCTTTTTTGAAGAGGTAAGCATAAACTATGCGGTGACTCTTGGTCTCCGAACGGGATCTCCTCCTCCACTCTATGAGCACCTGCCCGAATTTCCGTCTCTGGGTGAGAACATGGTCCGCGTGATTCCTGAAAGTGTGCTGTCTTATGGGGAGCTGTCGCTGCTCTTGGTGCAGCTTACGATAAGTGAGGAATCAATGACGACTTGCTTGCTAGCTCTAAGGTCTACTAGGCTTACAAAGCCAGCCCAAAGTCTAAATAAAAAATAAGGGCCGTCTTAGTTAAAGAGCTAGCTACAGATATGCTTTTTATTAAGAGTCTTCTATCCTATCCTGGTCTTCAAGAAGCGCTAATTGACTGAATGCACAATACCCGGCAAAGATATTATCCTCTTTGCTTTGCCTTTGATAAGCAAGTTGAATGAGCCTTCAAAGGAGCAATCTATGATCCATTGTGTGTCACGACGTCTTTAGTTGATAAATCAAACCTGGAATGTTCCGCTTCGGATAGGATTCTTGTGCCCGATCAGTCAATGATGAGAAGGCTTCTGCCGACCCCAAAGTAGTTGATGACACAATAGATCTTTTAGTACGAGATTGCTCGCTTCGTTCCCGAGCTATTGAGTTATGTGATCCAACCATAAATGAGTAGGAAGATCTAGGCAATGACATCGTAACTGCACTAAATTGAGGAATTTCCGGGCAATTTGGCTCTCTCAGAGGCATGGCCATAGCTTTGATCTTGTTTATCGAACGAGTCAATCTTAGTGTTCTACCTTTCCCGCCCACCTACCCCAAATAGGAATGCTTGGACCTACTCCTGATGGTGTGATTCTAGCTTCGCTTCTGTCGATCCTCTGTTCATATTTCACTACAAAAAATGTGGTTTACCAAGCCCCGCTCAAGGGGAGCTGCAACGTAGCTTTCAGCTCGATTCTGTCTAAAACTTGATCTTTCAATACCAGACGACTTCTTTCCAACTTCCGATCGGACAAGGGAAAGGCGACTACTAGGCAAAAAAAAGACCGCTTCTCTCGTAAGGGTGAATGTCCGAGGCCGAGGAATGAGCTACTGGACTGATTCTTATTGAATGGCATCGGCATAGAATGGAATGGGTTAAGCAAGGCATCTCTTTCTGGCTCTCCTCGGAAAATGAGCTACCCGGCGAACATGAGGTCCCACTCACTATTCATGGCCAGACAAAAAGGGACCACTAGCCTAGAGAATAAAATAGGGAATAGGCCATGAGTTCACCCGCTTGCCCGAAGGTGAAGGGGCAGAAAGGGATGCCAGGGACAGAGTAACCTCAGGATTTAATGCCCACGGAAGGAAAGAAAGAAGAGCAGCTTTAAGGGCGAGGAAGTTCCTGATAGAGAAAGTTGCCATCCCGAGAGAAGAAAAGAGGAACCAGCCACTATTTACAGGAAAACGCCGGGTTAATGCCCTAGGAAGGGAATGCCATTGATTCCGTTGGAGGACTGCGTTTTGAGCCGGTTCCTAGCCCAAAGGGAAAGACAAGGCTGAGTTGCCCCTTCTACCATCTGAGGTGGAATACGGATCCTTCTTTGCTGACTTTGTTCTATGGAATAGGCCCTCTCACTCTATCTCATGTCGGAGAAGATTATGTATGAATTGGAATACCCACGAACGTGTAAGAGGTCAGCTACTTAGTTGATTTAAGGTCTCTCTTGATCGAAGGGTTCAAGCCGCTAAAGCGGAAACTGCTATCTCTTCGCCTGAAGCGTTGTGGATTGATTGTGGGGGATTTAGGCGTGTCACGCCAACCATCTTACAGTTCCTGGATAATAGTTCCCGGAGAATGCTTGCCGCAGGGGCTAACCCTATCTTCGTTCGCGCATACTTCCTTGGTTGTCTGGGAGTTGAATCAGAAGCATCGAATGAAAGGTTCTTTCCAAGACCATCTGCTATTGAATCAGCTGCTGTTGCCGGGCGAGGTTCTATCTTTTCCTTGTAGTCCACGGGATTTGACTCTGGGGAAGCTCATTCCTGGATGGATCAGAACTGATACAAAGGATAGTCTCTGTAAGAAGGACCAAAGCGCACAAGCAAGACTGAAAGAACCTACTGATTCTTGCCAGTCATAACAACCAGAACGGGTTAGCCTTCGTTTGCCCCATTGGCGAAGTCATAAGTAGTGGTGAATCCTATGCTACAGTACAGAACAAGGCCTTCGAGCAAAGGCATGATTGAGCCTAGCCTTTAGTTCACTTGCAAGATAGAGTTCCCCTAATTTAACGTCCTTACTTTTTTCGATGCTTTGAATAGCCTAGTAAAGTAGCCATATTCACAAGGAAGCCATTCTTGCAATTGCTGACTAGTCCTATAAGAGGAGTAAGCTCTAAGAGATAAAAACTGTAAGAGTAGTTTCTTCATGTGCCTAGCCCCTTGATATTCTTTTCTAGCCGACCAAGTGGCCAACGGAGACCGTCAGGTAAAGGGCACTAATAGGCGATGGTCAGGGTACGGCTTATTTTATCATAGTGGATATTTGCACAAGAAAAAACTCTATCATTTACAAAAAAGGAGGTTAGAATAAAAAAAACTATTTGAAAGAAGGCCTAAGGAAGAGCTTTCAGTCATATTCTTATTGAGTTCTTTCTTGTTCTTTTCTTTAACTCATGAACTCTTATTTGAATGCTTTGCTTAACGGAAGAATAGATCTTTCATAAAGAAAATAGCATATCGAATATAAAAAGGTATGGGAGGAGCTGCTACCTTTTCTTAAACCTTCTGATTAATAAATCCCTAATAAAGAACCTAAGGGCCTGGTATTATTCCCTGTCTTTAATTCCCTCTCTCTATAAACCCAACTGTCTAACCTTTCTTTCTTGTCTGGACAGTCAATCTTTTTTCGACGCTGGGCTTTAGTCATCCTAGAATTCCCGGTAGTGGTTCATCTACCTTGATCTGCCTTCCGAGTGACATGGAAGACTGCCTATCACACTTCTTAGCTCAGAAAGATTGGAAGATGAAAGCTATCTCATTCAACATGGGACTTGCTGTCTTGATTCCCTGGTGTTACTGGTCAAGCGAAAGAAAAGACTGAAAAAAAGGCTCATCAAGAGTGTATGCCATCCGCTCGCCCTCAGAAACTTCATAAGATTGTTACACTCATTGACATTCCCTTTAGTTTCTGACTAAACGGGCTAAACCGTATGCCACTTTTTTTAGGCAAATGGGTCTATCAAGCTTAGCCTTTAGAGCGAGGATTGGGCGAACTTAAATCAGAATACCTTTCGCTTCTTCTGTCAGCTAATTCAACAATGTCAGCTATTTCCCTTGGGCTTGATCCGGGAACTACTAACTTGGCTTGGTCACTATCACCCTATCCACTTTGGCTGGGCTCGTCTGTCTCTCTTTCTGGGAGCTATTGAAATGGAAGCAGCAAAGATTTCTCTCAAGGAACCTATGGCCTAGGAACAATTCATTCTCTTGACTCTCTTAGCAAGTAATCAAAAGAATATGCTTCTTCTCAAATAATAGTTATTAGCATGAAAAGCTTCCTCTTCTATATAAGGAGTCAGGTAAGCATGCTTTATATACGATATACGCCCTATTCCTGACGAACCAGCTATCCTAATCTTATTACATATAGAGCTTATCTACTGCCTTTAAATGGAGTAAATTGAGCCTTCCTTGGGCTTGGTGAATTTGGTTACTGGAGGAGGAAAAAACAAGTTTATGATGAGCATCCATTTTTTACTTTTTTAATTCCTAATCTTCTTTTCCTTTATCATTTGCCTTTGTTCTTTCTTGCAACTAATTGACATGGAAATTAATATTAATGGTGGAATCTCGAATTCTCAACGCTAATACCCCTCTATTTTCATCTCGACATGAAAAGTCAGAGGAACTGAAAGACTCATAAGGTTATAGTGCGGAATCCGTTCAATTATTATAGTTAAATAATCTAATCTACTTCAAATAAAGACAAAAGGGAATCCACGGTGACAGAGAAAGATGAAGCAAAGAAAGCACATAGCGCGGCACCCCGTAACCATGGAATTAAGCTTGGCCCTGTCTCGGCTAAGCAGTTGAATCCTCTGCATGCCGAAGTCACCTCTACATCTTAGGATGTCGGTATCGAGGAAAGACAGAAAGATGGGTTAATCAACAGTTCCCAACAGAGATAGATTTTGTGAATCTACAGACAGATATGGTTTTTGAACTGAGCCTGTTCCCACTCGAATACCAGCCAAAGTTAGCTATCTCTTCCTTGCTCGACTTCCCGACTTGCCTTCTTTCTGGATGCCCCATGAAAGAAAGAGGATTCGAGCCAAGAAATATACATTACGATATACATCCCTTCTACTTCAATTAAAAGAAGAACAAGCACTTCAAAGCCTTTTCAACTTAAATAGGGTGATCCCGGGCGGTTGATAAATAACTCTTCTTTCCTTAGTTAAGGAGTGACTCACATGATTCAAAGGTGAATCACATAAGCTAGAAAGAATCTTCCTAATGCTCCCATGTCCGAATCCGTACTTCTCTAGCTGCTGCAGTAGCGAGCACGTATCGAAGGAGCAAATGAAGGCTTCCTTTGCTTGTTCAGGTAAATGGCATAAGCATAAGGCAATGAAAGACAATAGAAGTAGATGCAAGAAAGAATGCGCTCTTAGTCTTAGAGAGTGCACGAATGAATCAATAGTGAAAGGAGGTAAGGAAGTTCGAAAGTAGCCTGTCTCCCTGTTCTCAGTGCCAATGCCTTCGCTCTGTCCAATCTCTTTTTAAAAGGGCTATGAAACCAAATCTAACCAAGCCGGAAGGCTAGCTAGTCTAATGCTAGGGGATTCGATTCATCTCTATCAATGACTGAAGAAAGAGGGCTAGAAATTCCTTATTTAAGAGGGAGGTTTCTTTCACGGAATCAACTATTTGCATACGTTACCACCAGTTCATTTACTGATTAAACAGCGGCTTTCAAAGAGGCTTTCGAGGCCTTGGCCCGCTTCTCTAAGACCGGAGTCAATAGCTGCGCTTATTCCTTACGGAGAGTTTCACACGAACTGAAAGACATTCTACAATCACTTGCATTCAAAGCTTTGCTACCGGGCTTCTAGTTGCCCTTTCTCCAACAGCTGAAATAGCAGCCTCTACTTCACTCTCTTGAGAGCTAGCTGCAGGGGATATTCTAAAAATAGCTGAAAGCATTCGTTCACAGTCGATTCAACAAGGGACAGAGTTCTGGCATCCTTTACTCTATTCTCTTCTTTCACCCTTCGACTCCCTACACCGTATTCTCTTTTCTTTTAGTAATAAGAGACGGTGTGAGCCCGTGAGAGTGAGAGAAAAGAAGATGTCCTTTGAGAGGCAAAGCTTAGCTTAGTCGGATTCTAACCCTGTCGCCCGTGGGTTCCTTCAATCGGGTTAACTGCATCGGATATTCTCACTGCTAGCAATCAATCATTATATATTAGAGACAAGACTACCTCCTCTTCCCCCCGGTTTTTCTCCCTTTAGAGGATCCAGTTCAAGCATCATCCTAATCAGACTTGAGGATGGACCCTGGGCGTCGTTCTTATCCATTCATCTCTTTCCCTTGAGCCTGGTTTGAGCTTCTTTATCGGATCGGCTTGAGCTACCTATTGTATTGAGTTGCCTCCCCACTGAACTACCTTGGTAAAATAAGAACGGAAGCCCTATTCACAGCTTTTTCGATCTATCTAAGCTACTACGTCCATTTTTGATTCACTCGATGCTAATTCGGCTATTAAGGTGGGGCCTGTAGCCGGGTATAGTTTATGGCCTTTTTTTGCCTAGTCTTTCATCTGCCAGGTGTGAAAATAAAGTCTACGATTGCCAGGTCCTCCCTTGCTTCTTACCTTTACCTACTCCAGTCTCTCTAAGTGCGTATTCCATTCTAGCCTAAGCCAAAGCATCGGAGGAAAGTCGGGCTTTTTGGCATAAGAATTGGATAATGATAAGGCGTTGTATTCCATTCCCATTTCGAAAGACATGGTCTTTTTTAAGGCAACAGACTCGGCTTCTTTTCAAGCTCGGAAGTGACGATTTGAATGAAATAGAGTAGTTTGAAGGAAAGCATGTGACGGATATAAGGCAGTAGAAAGATGTAGTAAACGGATAAAGGAGTCAGGATACTCTCTTTTCTTTTTGGTACTATATTCCGCTCAGGAGATTAGGACCGGGTATTTAGAACAATAGATCCCTTGTTAAAAGTGGAAAAATTTATATTTACATAAGATCTCCACTTTTGCAAAGAAAAAGACTGGAGCTTCCCCGAGTGGGTTTGGGCTTTTTGTACCAAGTGCCCCAAGAAGTGAGTAGAGAATGGTTACCCGCTAGGGGGCCTAGGATTGTTGATTGGTAAACTTCACTGAATTCCTCGGCTAACCCTTTAATTCCCACCTCTTCTGAGTCCTTGTCACTTTGGGAGACTGTGACCCTGCTGATGCTTCTGTAACTTTCTTTTCTTATTCAATTCTTATTCAATTCATTCTTGATAACCTGAAACCCGGAAAGAGCCAAGCAGCTGCTATTTGAACAACGGATATGGAGACAGGCGGATGATTGAACAGTTCAAAAATCTTGTTCAGCCTGAATAAAATATCTAAAACTTATGACTCTGCTGGTAGTATACTAGATGCAACCTATTCTGTAACAACCGATTCTGGCTATAGCACCAGCTCATTCCCTTACTTCCTTTCTTCTCCCAGGACATTCTCTTCTTCTTTAACTATGTCATTTGCTTTCAAAAGCACCGGTTAGGATATTCCAACTGTAACAGCGGCACCGGTTACGAGAACAGTAAGAGCAGATTCTATAACAGTAAGACTTCTGTCCCACTTGGCTCAATAGCCGGAGATGAAATAGCAGCTTATTCTTGAACAACAGCAACCTCTTTTTCTGAATGTCCAGCTTATGATGATTCAATTCCAACAGTGGATAGGCAAACACAGGAAAGCAGTCACCCACCAGGAAGGCATAGAGTGAAGCCGGGAAAGGAATTCAAAGGCAAATGGTTTCCTAGGAAGGAGAAGGTGGTTGGTCGACTAGTTATAGGACTAAGTCGAAGCGCAGCACATATTCATTCTCGGTTACTCTGTTTGTTGCGAGAGAGCTAATCAAACGGGGGGGCACTCACCACCTTATCTTATGTTGTGCAGAAGGGCGAGTGACGAAGAAAGAAGTGGCATAAGCAAGGCAAAATTCTAAGTAAGATTTTTAGTTAGTTGAGGGGTTCAGGGATTCTCATTCCTAAGCAAGCAAGAAATCCTCTCTTTCTGTGGCCTGGCGGGAAGTCAGGCAAGGCTTAACGCCCTCCTGATCGCTCTCTTCTTCCCGGATGAGTTCCTCTTGTTTGCTCTATTTCGGTCTATCTCTATGGTATGGTCATTTTCCAAAAGTCATAGTAGAAAACCGCTTTCAAGCCATACCTCATTAGCCACCCATGAAGGCATGAATGGAAGACTCCTAGCTCCCTCCTACCACACTTAAGTATCTGTTCCTTAGCGGGCGCTTCATACTCATGGCACTGCTACTGCGAAAGGGCCCATTTTCTTCCAGAATTAGAGTTCGACCGCAGCTGCCCCCTTTCTTTTTTTGGGGGGATCAAGTTCCTTGCCAACTATCGACCCCGATCTCTTTTCATTTGTTTTGGGTATTACCAAACCTAGCCTAGCCTTCGTCAATCACACTAAAGCAGAGCACCCAACTATGTCAAGGCCCCCTTAAGGGTTAGGTTAGTCAATCCGGCCCGAGACGCGTTCGTTGACAAAACCGCCGTAGGAATGGAGACCTTTCAATAGAGCGGAGGCGAACTGATCAACGAGAAAGAGGCCCTACTCACTACAAACGAATACACCACAAGATCGAACTGCACTCATGCCTCTCCCGCACCAAGCCCCCTCTACGCTACGTAGTGATTCTATCAATCATGTACGTAGGTAGGACCCTCCATTCTGATTGGTATATCATGAGAAAAGAAAGCCATTTGCACCAGGCGCACTGCGCTTTCCCTTGCCCAGATGTTCGCCTTTCTAAGTCAAGTAATGGTGACCCGCCGAAGACTGGAGCTTCGTAACATGTTGACGAAGACCTCCGAACTGAGGGTTCGGTCAGTAGAAGGGACGACTTTGTCTCCCCGGAAGAAGAAGAGCCCCGCTCTCTAGCCGACTGATCCCGTTGATCATATAACTGGGAGGGAACGTGTCACATTAGAGGTGAACGATCAGAGGTGTCCTCTAATCACCACGATGAGCTGGTCCCTCTTTTAGTAGACTCAGCTATGAATATTCATGAAGAAATGAATGCCGGGCTCTTTCTTTCACTGCTAACCCCAAGAAGTTTCTTAATGCTGATACTTTCTGTTTCGTCGAGCCCCGAGCTTGTGGTCCTCCTTTGAGTTTGGGTTCAATTGGATGAATCTGTCAAGTCAAGGTCA